CTTTACTACCCCCTATTAGGGGGCTCAAAAGGGGGTTTTACTAAATCAAAGAATGAAATAAATTCAAAAGCAAAGTTTATAAAAAGAATCAGAATGAGAAAAGAATTCCAATTATCAATCGTTTGAATCTAGGGTTCTATAAAGTTTATCAAATAATTATTAGCATTTTCTTTCTCGGATAAATAATGTCTAGTACATTACTCAACATCTTATCGAAAACTTACAGCAGCTTGCCAAACAAAGGCTAATAGAAAAAACAGAAGGGGTATTACTGGCATAATATCTACGATAGGATTCAAAAAAGCGTATGCCTCTGGCAATTTGACTACTAAAAAACTACTTGAATTCAAATAAAGGGTGAAATGAAAACAGAAGTAGATCAAACTAAAGATATTAAGCATAATAAACATTTATTTCCTGTATTGAACTTGGAGATAATTTAATTTTGATTGAGTTTTAGTGGATATCTGTTAAAACAGAAAAAGAAAACGAGAATTTTTATTTTGAAAACTCACCCAATTTAAAACCGTTTGATTTTCAAAATAAAAGAATAGAAGAAATCGTATTTTAGACAATATTTTAATTAAATTCTATCTAATGATCAATAAATTCATTTTTCTCTCGCGCTCTACGTGTCAAAATACTCGGAACAATCGATTTTTTGATTGGAATTGACGAACAACCAGTACTAATACTAATGTTTATTAGTATTGATTGAACAGAAAGACAAATGGGGCGTGGCCAAGTGGTAAAGCAACGGGTTTTGGTCCCGCTATTCGGAGGTTCGAATCCTTCCGTCCCAGGGAATACCCTTTTTTATTTTATATCTAGAAAGAAAGAATATAGATATTTAGATATTTTAAGAATAACGAAAGATTGTCATAAATGGATCCGAATCAAGTTGTGATTTGGATAACATAGGAGCTATAGATTTCAAGAATTTGAAATCAATTGCAAACAAATTAACAACAGATTGAACCCCCCCGTCTCCCTCCCTTCATTCGATCTATACTCTTAGAATAGAGTATAGAGTAGTTAATATTATTATTACTTAAGCTAAAAGAAATTAGTTAGTTGTAAAGCCTTAACCCCTCATATAACTATTATAACGATTAATAATCGAACACACTCATTTCAATACCTGGCTAATACAAATTAGATGAAATTAAGCAGATGAAATGAATAGAATAAGTTAGTAAGAAAAAATGTTATACATTATGTATTTTCTTTGAACCTTATTTTTAAGTATTTGATAAAAATATCAAAATCTAATTTTCAATGTATCAAAATGTATGGAATAATAAGTAATTCATAGATCCTATATTTCTATTTGATTCCCCTAATTTATATTTATCCCCTAATTTATATTTAGTTTATTTAACTAAGCGTTATTTAACCCGCTCAGTCAGCCGAAACTACTCGTAAAATAAAATCATGAATTTTTTTGCTTTTTTATAAGTATTTGATCCTCTGAAGATGGAATGTGGATTCAATAACAAAAATTTGACAATTCCAAATATTCGATTTTCTAATCTTTCTGTTTCGATTTCGGATTGATAAATTGGTCTTTTTTCTTTAGAAAGAAAATAAAAAATAGCATATTGCAATTCAGTCAATAAAATAAAATGAAAAAAGAAAAATTGGTATGAAATTTGATTTTTGCTACGACTTCGTAAAAAAAGCAGTCATTCATAGAAATTGAAAAAAAAAAATATGCATTCCTATGGAATAACTGTAACGAACGAACAAATGACTATTCGTGATTCCATAATTGAATCAATTACATACCAGTTAAAACCCGGGGGGATGTTATGGTAAAACTTCGTTTGAAACGATGTGGTAGAAAGCAACGTGCGGCTTGACAGACGGGATCGTCCGTGGATTCTTATATCCACCATTTGAATTCGAAATGTGCTCTTGGCTCGACATCTTTTGTTCTCTTACACCAGAACCTTGGTTTTTTTTTGGATTGTAGTGTAAGATAGTACGTGATGTAGCTCGAGTCGAAACTATTGATTCTTTTCTCAGGGGCAAGGAATCTAGGGTTAGTGCTAATTAATAAGTTTTAACAACTTTGTAAGTATAGTGATTTTTTTACGTGTGATACTCTTTTCTATGAATCTTTTATTTTTATAGAAAAAAAGCATAAAAGGGGGCATGTTGCTGCCATTTTTAAACGATTTTAAGTCACCGAAGTAATGTCTAAACCCAATGATTCACGGTAAAGATAAAGTATCTTGGAACAAGAAAATCCCCCCTTTTTTATTGTCTCGACAACTAGATTAAGAACGAAGGGTCAAAATCGATTTTGTTTTAATGGGGACAAAAAAAGATGGATTAGAGACTACTCAAAAAATGAAATGAATAGGCTTTTCTAATTTTCTTTTGAGCTATTTCATAGTTATCCAACTTGAGTTATGAGGAGAAAAATGTGTGTTTTTTTTTCTATTGATATAAAATAAAAAAATCAAATCAAATAATATTATTATTTTTTAATATTTCTTAATACTTAATATTAGTCTAATTTCTTTATGGATCTATTTGACCTTGTATATATAGACATCACTTCAATTTCTCGAGCCGTACGAGGCGAAAACTTCGTATACGTTTCTGGGGGGAGTTAGAGTTTGTCTACATCGATCCCAATGAGCTGTTTATCGAATTGTTGCAATCGATGGTCGATCCCGAAGAGAAGGAAAAGATCTGTGTAAAATGGGTTTTTATGATCCTATAAATAGTCAAACCTATTTAAATATTCCTGCTATTTTAGATTTTCTTGAAAAGGGTGCTCAACCTACAGGAACTCTTTTTGATATTTTCAAAAGGGCAGGGTTTTTTTATAAATTTCGTAAGAAATTCAATTAATAAAAAAAAGGATAAGGGGGAAATTCTTATTTAGTTTTATAACTTTTTTCTAGTAGATCCCCCTCTCCCTCCCTCTTTTTGTTTCTTAACACTTTTTTTTACCGTGTCGTTTTTATATATTGACAAGAGTCTATTGAGCAAATATAATTCGATCGTGGATAAACGGATCCATTTCCTCGCTTTTTTTTTTACTTGAAAAGTAGATTTTTGATTTTTATCTGCAAAATATTCTCTTTTTTGACTCTTAAATAAATGGGAATTTATGAAATTAATAATAATTTCAGAATTGAAAATTTTCGATGGATTTTTTGTTAGTTTGATGTTTTGATTGTGTTGTTCAATTTTATCTCTTTAGTTTTTTATCCAACCAAACATTGCCAATTTTTTGTTCTTCGGGTTGCTAACTCAACGGTAGAGTACTCGGCTTTTAAGTGCGGCTAGCATCTTTTACACACTTCAATGAAGTAAGGGATTCATTCATACCTTTGGTAGACTTTGTAAGACCACGACTGATCCTGAAAGGAATGACTGGAAAAAACAGCATGTCGTATGAATAGAGAATTCTGAGAATGTTTCAGTTTTACTTTAACTGGATCGGTTCTAAAACTTGGGAGTGCGAAAAAATGAAATTAATTCAGAATCAGAATGGGGTCGAATGAATAAATGGATAGAGTTTTCCGATTTCAATTTCAGTTTTTATAAGGAAAAAGAGCAACGAGCTTTTGTTCTAAATTTGAATGATTACTCGATCTAATTAGACGTTAAAAATATATTAGTGCCCAGTACGGGGGAAGAATTCTACTTGAGTGCATGATTATAGTATCTTATCTATTTTCGTTTTTATTAATCAAATAAGTCCTAATTATTAGTTATGTCCTATTCCGGGTTCTACATAAATGTGTAGAAGAAGCAGCATATTGATAAATATATTGATTTTCAAAAATCAAAAGAGCGATTGGTTTGAAAAATAAAGGATTTCTAACCCATCTTGTTTTGTTATCCTAGAAACAAATATAAACTATTTAGATTGAAAAAGAGGATAGAGAGTCTGTTGATGAGTCTATCTGTCTCCGAGATATCTAGTATTTTCTTACTATAACGCTTTGTTTTGACTGCATCGCACTATATATATCGTTTCATAATCAATAAATGGACTACTTTCTGTTTCTTTTGATTCCAATCCAATTTCCAATGGATCAATTTCAAGGATATTTAGACCTAAATAGATCTTGGCAACACAACTTCCTATACCCCCTCCTTTTTCAGGAGTATATTTATACACTTGCTCATCATGTTTTAAAGAGATCAATTAGATCTATTTGGTTAGAAAATGTGGGTCATGACAAAAGAATTAGTTCAATAATTGTTAAACGTTTAATTATTCGAATGTATCAACAGAATCCTTTGATTATTTTGGTGGATACTGATTCTAGACAAAATAGGTTTTTTGCTTTCAACAAGAATTTGTATTCGCAAATTCTATCCGAGGCATTTGCAGTCACTGTGGAAATTCCATTTTCTTTTCGATTATTCTTTTCCTTAGAAAGGAAAGAGGTAGATCAATTTCGTAATTTACGATCAATTCATTCAATATTTTCTTTTTTAGAGGACAAATTGTCCCATTTAGATTCTGTATCAAATGTCCTAATACCCTATCACATCCATCTAGAGATCTTGGTGCAAACCCTACGTTACTGGTTGAAGGATGCCTCTTCTTTGCATTTCTTACGTTTCTTTCTCTATGAGTATTGTAATTGGAATAGGTTTATTCTTCCAATAAATTGGTTTTTTTCAAAAACCAATCCAAGATTTTTCTTGTTCCTATATAATTTTCATATATGTGAATACGAATCCATCTTTTTTTTTCTTCGTAATCAATCTTTTCATTTACGTTCAACATTTTCTGGATTCTTTTTTCAACGAATATATTTTTTTATAAAAAAAAAAATCTTGTCAAAGTATTTATTCATAATGAATTTCGGGACATCTTGGAGTTATGCAAAGATCCTTTTTTGCATAAAGATCCTTTTATGCATTATGTTAGATATCAAGGAAAATCAATTCTTTCTTCAAATAATACGCCTATTCTGATTAATAAATGGAAATATTATTTTCTTCATTTATGGCAATATCAT